AGATTAATCTTTTGAAAGAACTCTTCAATTCAAGGAAGAAGCGATCCCTTCTCTCCTTACCGGTTGATCCCCAGACTCACTCCTACTCATCCCGTTCTATCAACTAATCTTATTCTTGGCTCTTGTCCGTGAGACTTTTCTACTTTCTAATTGAGAAAAAGAAATATTTTTATGTACTTTTATACTTTCTATGTGTATTAAACTACTACAGTAGTAAGTAGTATATATTTGATTGCTTTCCTTTTTCATTTTCTTTTATTTATTGCCTTCTTTGTTATATTTCCTTTTCTTTCATATTTTTATAAAACTAAAACTCCAAAGTATTTTTTTTCGCGGGTCGGAGCAAGAAATACACTTCGAATACTTTTCTATTTACTTTTCTATGTCAGATATATGTCAGAGACAAAAAGAGAATTTCCTATTTTTACAATATTAAATTAAATAATAGGAGACTGGAAATGAAAGTTTCTTTCTCACATCCACTCTCCTCACATTGTCGGAACAAAAAGATCGTATGCATTGATATGAAAATATTTGATACATGAAGCCACGATCTGATTTCTATCTATCTAAGATTTAGATAGATAGAAATCAGAATATTAGATAGAAATCCCAATGGATCTTCTTGTGTTCGGGAATCAAAAGATATTGGAAATATCCCTTGTGTTGTAACTGGGCATAAACCTTTTTCTGTGGAGGAACGGAATATCAAGTTATTACTATGGAACGTCGAGGAACAAGAAGATTTAATCGGAAATATCGACAGATTCCTGTAGAGTCAAAAGAAATATGAAATAAAAAAAGATCTACTGTTCCAATTTCATATCTATCGAATTTGAAATTTTAATATCAGAATAGTGGATATAGTCATGATTCAATGGGTTAGGTCCACTTACTTTTTCTTTTGTTGATTTCTAATCTTTAGATCTTTAGAATGGATTTGACTGGAATAATGGAAAAGAAAAATATTTGGCGATTGAAGAGACGAATTATCATTACTCATTATAATAAACAAATGTTCAACTTTCTTTTCTAACTAGAATGACTATTCTAATTAGTATACTAGAACTCATTATAAGAGTAACTTATTATCATTAAATTATATAGTTTAGAATTACATTCTTATATAGTTGGTTACTCGTTTTTATTACAATTACAAAAACAAATATCATGTTTATTCCTCGTTTAAATATGAATATTGTTTAAATATGAATATTGTTTAAATATGAATATTACCGCTTGAGTTTTTTTATGAAAACGGCCAAGGCCAAAAAAAAGCCCCTTATCGGATTTGAACCGATGACTTACGCCTTACCATGGCGTTACTCTACCACTGAGTTAAAAGGGCCATTTGATTCAATTACTGAATGAGTCAGTAGACGAATAAGATAGATCTATCTATCTATGTATATATATTATAAGTATATACCGTAAACTCATAGTGGTTAGTGGCCCCTTCGGGAACGAGAATTTGGATTTCCTTAAGGAGTATAAGTATAAGGTAATTTTGGTTTATTGATATTGGATTTGATAAATATCAACAATTGTTTCAAGACCAACCCTCTAATTGATATTGGATTTGATAAATATCAACAATTATTTCAAGACCAACCCTCTTGGAATTGACTTGAATTGACCTGATCCCCATCAGAACGAAACGAAATTCATTTGATTGATACATGTACCTACCAATTCGAGTGTATCCAAGATATTTCATTGAAGCATGTGATGAAGAGATTTGGTTTGTCCTCTGAACAAAATTTTTAGAGAAAAAAAATTTTCGATAACTTGTTGATCCCCGTTCCTAGATTTTCAGATTTCTCATTTGTTAATTTCCTGGCTTAGTGTGATATAGGGATACGACGCTCTCATCTTAATCTTAACAAGAAGTGAATAAATGAATGAAAGTGGAAGAAATGAAGTTTAACCTTCTTTTATGCCGAACCAATCACTTCCGCAAAAAGTCCTTAGCTTCCTCCTATTTTTATTATTATTTTTTTTTAATATCAATTTTCTAGAATAGAATGAAGATTAGAATGAGTGATTCATGAATATAAATGACGAATACGAATCAAAAAATGCTATGGTATGGGATCAGAAAAGGTGTAAAGATCCTTCGGATCTAGTCATACCATTCCATTATATTGACAATTTCAAAAAACTGCTCATACTATGAGCATAGTATGATGGCGGTCAGGCAAGTATGCCCCTATCGTCTAGCGGTTCAGGACATCTCTCTTTCAAGGAGGCAGCGGGGATTCGACTTCCCCTGGGGGTAGGTTACTACGAAAAGAAGTTGATCGTGGATTATCAATAAGACTAGAATTGATTCTTCCTGGGTCGATGCCCGAGCGGTTAATGGGGACGGACTGTAAATTCGTTGGCAATATGTCTACGCTGGTTCAAATCCAGCTCGGCCCAATAATAAGAATTCGCGGATTCACCGTGAAATGAAATAACCCCTCTTGTTTTCCAAAAATGGCAGATACGAAAGAATCAAAAAAGGAAAATTTTATGATATATCCCCGCCGCTATTTCGTTTTTTATTTGTTCGATTTAGTTGGTCCCATAAATTCGGATTCCGATCTTGCCAACGATCCTGATTAGGATTATTACGTATAAAGTCTAATGAAAAGAATAAAGTAAAGACAAAAATACTCTTTCTTTTTTTCATTGAAAAATGGATTCTCAATCGATTTGGCAATAACGAAAGGATTACTAATAATCAATAATCCATGCAACTTTCATTAAAGTGTATATTCATGTGGATATCACTCACGTCTCTGTTACAACAGGACACTTTTAATCTAAATAGAAATGGTTTGAATGAAATGATAAGAAAATGATGCTGTACATTTTATTTCTTCGGGATTGTAGTTCAATTGGTCAGAGCACCGCCCTGTCAAGGCGGAAGCTGCGGGTTCGAGCCCCGTCAGTCCCGACGTATCCAAATCCAATAAAAAAAATACATCAATATATCTTTCCATTTTCTGTTAAACTGGGTACAAATGGTAGAGTTTCATTCCCAGTGGTATCCTTCTTTTTCATTTCGCATTTCTCATCAATCGGTACCAGTTGATGAGAAAGGGACATGTGTGAATTGCTACAATTAGTGGTAGCACCATATTCAGGATTTCAAGGGATGCCGTGTTGGGTCTGGTTTTTTTTCGACTGCTCCCGATCCGTGTATGTAATAGAATCGAGTATCATACTCATTCCAATGTCACGCCAAACTTTTGATAGATGCGTTCGATTCCTAATCCAAGGAAAGGAGATATTCTTAATAAACTTAAGAAAATAAAGATCCAACAAGGATCTCGCCGCCCCTCTTAGAGAGGGAATGAATAATCTTTTTGTTAAGGGTGTTAAGGGTAAGGGTCTTTGTCGAAGAAAGAACAAACTTTAAATGAATTTGATGGAATACCCTATTTTTTTATACCAACGCTCGTCTTTATGACACTTCTTTTTCTTTGTTTTCCAAGAAAATGAAATTAGATCATTAAAAAAAGAAATTTCAAACTTAACTCCTTCCTTTCCCTTTTTCTATTTTCTGTCTAGTGTTTGTTTGGGTTTATTTGGAAACCATTTGGAAACAATGGAAGTGGAAAGTGGTTAGATGGTTGTACAAGAAGGCGGTAGGTTATCGAAAAGACAGAATAGAAAAGAATGATAAATCAAAATTCAAGTTAAAGGCAAGGAATTCTTTTGAGTGAATCAGGAATCGAAGGTTGTATTGGTATATGGATAAAAGATCTGCCTATGTTATACTATTCAATTCTCGACAATGAATCGACTTGATAGGTCAGATATTGTTATTCATGATATTGAATCGGATCCCCTTGAATTTCCAAGCGAAAGATTTATCATCTCTATGGGATTAAATCCCGAGTTATTGCGAAGTAAAAAAAAACGAAACGATGAGATTATGGAAGTAAATATTCTCGCATTTATTGCTACTGCACTGTTCATTCTAGTTCCTACTGCTTTTTTGCTTATAATATACGTAAAAACGGTAAGTCAAAGTGATTAATTTGAATGAAACTTGATTTCTTAGTTCTTATCAATGATTTAAGAGCTGAACTAAAAAAATTCAATTTGCCATCGTAAATGAAATGAACGAACTAGAATCAGAAGTAGCCTATGAGATCCGATAGTATGGTCGAAAGATTCATTTATAAATCTTTCGACCATACTATCTATTCTTATTATTGGAATGTATAAAGATACAAACGGAATCGAGATCAATCTACAATATGTATATGTATCTTCATACATGTTAATATCAATTAAATATACGGAATGTACATAGTATCTCAATTCTATTTCTTTGCTTCATCTATTTCTTTCCTTTATCTATTTCATTTTTGTTGATTCCAATCGATCTGAAATAATCGAAAGGCAACTCTTATGATTTTCTAATTTCTAGATTTATGATTATTTTCAATATGAATCCCGGTATCCATTAAAAAAAGAATCAAATCAATGAAGGAAAAACAATATCGGGCATATATTTCTAAAAAAAATCAAGTTAATAAAAAAAATAGAAAATAATAAAGTAATCTTGTTTTTCAGCATTTCGAAGAAGTAATTTATTGAGCGGTTGAAAGATAATCCAAGGAGTTCTATGGTAACTTCTTGGATTTCGAAAAGGGTTATCCCATCGATTTTGAATCCTTCAGTCATGGTAGGAAACGAGTCAATAAAGCACAGCATAAATCAAATTTACAAAACAATAAAAAAGTGGTAAGTGCGAAATATGTCACTCCCCCAAGGCAAGCTCCTATTAAATATAAATAGCAGAACTTCTTTCTTCTCTCGTTGAACAGTAAAAAAAAGGACAATAAAAACAAACAAAAAGGAAAAAGGGGTCCGGTGTTCCTCGTTCTTCCCCATTGTCCATATATAACTCTCGTAAGAGACGGTTCATCAAAATAGGAAATTTAGGGGGGCTTCGGTTGTAATAAATTTCCTATCATCCATATCCCCCTCCCTTTCAAAATACGAATATTGGGATTCTTGAAATATTTGTTTGATTTGGATTGTAAAAAAAGTATTATTCATATATAATATGAATCGAATCCAATTACGCCACTAGAATACAAGCCAATAGAATTTCGAAATGAAAATGTTTTTCTAAATTTCATTTATTAATTCTAAATTGAATTAAATTAATGAATTGAATATATTCATTAATTTAATTATTTAGGCTTTGCGGAACGATCTATAAAAAATCGATAAAAAAAGTGATACAGTTTGATTCCCCAACTCAATTCGTAGTATCTCTAGAGTCCACTCCTTCCCCATATTACGAGTGAGAGGGAAAATGTAAAGACTACCATTAACGCAGCCCAAGCGAGACTTACTATATCCATGTGAATTATGTCCCCTATCTCTATGAATATGAAGGAATTATTCCATTATTGTTTATTAATAATAGTAGAATCACTGGTGCAGAGTCAAAAAGGTATTCTGACCCAACACCCGTGATGAAAGACTCCAATAAACCCCCTTATCCTTATAACGAGTATTTCTAGTATAATCGGGAAATATTAATATTAAGCTGCAGTTATGCTGTTCTTTGGAAGTATCAAAGAGAAGGCTACTAATATGTATATGTAGAAATACTAAGACCTATTCTTTTTTTGTTGTCTTTCATTATCATTAAGTAAATGAAAAAGCCAATTTTCCAATTCAAGATCCGGTCAGTAAACACTCCATTAGTAATGTAAAAAAATGGGTAACTCTTGATTTGATATGATAGCCCTTCCACTACTAGAATATTTCCTTGAATCTAAAATGCAAGGATTTCCAGCACTTTAAAGAACGGAACCCCCAGCTATTTAGAATCAAGAAAGTCTCAAGAGTCTTGCGTGTTTTGCTGGGAAAAATTCGGCGAGTTCTACCAGCAAAGCAGAATAAGGGATTTCGAGTCTTTTCTTTTGTTGATCAGGCGACACCCAGATTTGAACTGGGGAAAAAGGATTTGCAGTCCCCCACCTTACCGCTCGGCCATGCCGCCAAAACGATATCAACTAGATGAAAATATTCCCCTTTCCTTGTTTTTTTTGGGGGGGGCGGATTTCTAAATGTCTTTTTTTTATTGCACTTCCATCTGAAATCTCGTTTTCTGAATTCCTTGCCTAAAAGAAATCCGCCCCTTTTTCTTTTTTGGGGTGGATCCTTCCCTTCAATTGATTTTATAGTATCTCAAAACACCCAATATCGAAATCCCTGCCTTTTCTATTGAAAAACAAAATGTGAATTTACAGTCAATAGTTAATGGTTCCAATTTGTCCTGAATTTTTGCTTTTGTGACTGTAAATTAACGAACGACTCTTGGATTTAAATCCCAAATTGTGTTTCCCTAATGATAAATGATATCAGAAAATCACAATGGATACATAACTAATCAGTCTTTATTTTTTTATTGAAAAAAAAATCCTTCTCAATTTCAATTATAACGTCAATTATGAGTATATGTAAACCCCAAACATAGGTTGTGTTATACAAGTTAGCTTATGGGGTATATTATCTATGTATGATGCCTGTTTCTACGGAATTCGCGGAAAGTTGTCGTCCTGCGATTTCGATTGATTCGATTGAAGAGAAAATAAAAATCGAAATTTTGATAGAGTACCACATGTGCTGTCCCGAATAGAAGTATGCAATAGAGGAGAGCGATGTATGTATAGATAGTTATAGCGGCACGGGTTTAATAAATACAAGCCTTCTTACGCACTTCAATGGTATTCTAAAATAAAAATAAAAAAAAGAATTCTACAAAAACAAGAAAAAGGAGTTCTCTGCAAATCCTTTTTGGAACAATGGAATCCACGAAAGAATTAAGTACTCAAAAAATTAACTTTCATACTGTTTCTGATTATTATGTCTTTATCTCAGCGAATAGATCAAATCCCGAATCCATTTATTTTTCTGATATCCCATCGGATTGGAATATGTATTATCATAATAATGGGATAAAATGAATTCCTTATAATGGGATAAAATGAATTCCTTTTTTCTATTTTTCTATTCTATCCAAAATAGAATAGAAAAATAGAGGATAGAATAGAAAAATAGAAAACTCCAGAATTCTAAGTGTAATTTATCACTTCCTTTCCGTTTGGATCTGTCTCTTAGAAATTCCAATTTAATTAAGTCTAAAATCATCTTGTTTCCTCCGTTCATACGTATTTCATACATTCCATATATATGGGGTTGGGTAAAATTTCATGTAATTCAGTAAACAGAATCGAAATTCCATCATTTCTAGATCGATTCATATGATTCAATGTAGAATGAGAAAAGAATGGGATTTTTTGATAAATGGGAAATTCAAAATGCTCGGCAACGGAAATGCGGGAATGTCTACAATACCGGGGTTTAATCAGATACAATTTGAAGGGTTTTGTAGGTTCATTGATCAGGGCTTAACAGAAGAACTTTATAAGTTTCCAAAAATTGACAATACGGATCAAGAAATTGAATTTCAATTATTTG